CGTTTCTTATCACAACCCTTTTTCGTAGCAGAAGTATTTACCGGTTCTCCAGGGAAATATGTTGGTCTAGCAGAAACAATTCGAGGATTTCAATTGATCCTTTCCGGAGAATTAGATGGTCTTCCTGAACAGGCCTTTTATTTGGTAGGTAATATCGATGAAGCTACCGCGAAGGCTATGAACTTAGAAATGGAGAGCAATTTGAAGAAATGACCTTAAATCTTAGTGTACTGACCCCTAATCGAATTGTTTGGGATTCAGAAGTGGAAGAAATCGTTTTATCTACTAATAGTGGTCAAATTGGCATATTACCAAATCACGCCCCTATTGCCACAGCTGTAGATATAGGGATTTTGAGAATACGCCTTAACGACCAATGGTTAACGATGGCTCTGATGGGTGGTTTTGCTAGAATAGGCAATAATGAGATCACTGTTTTAGTAAATGATGCGGAGAAGGGTAGTGACATTGATCCACAAGAAGCTCAGCAAACTCTTGAAATAGCGGAAGCTAATGTGAAAAAGGCTGAAGGAAGGAGACAAAAAATTGAGGCAAATCTAGCTCTCCGACGAGCTAGAACACGGGTGGAGGCTATCAATCCGATTTCATAACTCGTTGGTACGTTCGAATAATAAAAAGAAGTTCTCTTTCTAATCCTATTTAGATTCTGTCGGGTGAATACAATCAAATATAATCAAACAGAATCCAATTCTAATGTAAAAATTCAAATTCAAAAATGAAATAGAAAAGATACAAAATGAAAAAATAAATATCACTAAGGGTGGGTCGTAAACCTTATTAGATACCAGAGTCAATGGTATCTAATAAGTTTTACCTACTATTGGATTTGAACCAATGACTCCCGCCGTATGAAAGCAGTACTCTAACCACTGAGTTAAGTAGGTCATTTATCATCCCAAAGAGAACCAAATGAAACCCATCCTGTCGATGGATTATAAATATCATATTACTTATAAGCAATACTAATCTAAGGAATACCACTCAAAGAGATCAAAGATTGTTGATGTTGGATCATGGAATATTTATCTTGACAAGAATTTATCTACATGATAAAATATGTATCACAAGCACTAAGGGCTATAGCTCAGTTGGTAGAGCAACTCGTTTACACGCGCGCCAATGTTTTTCAAGGGAGTTCATCATACAATCATAAAAATTGATCTTGTTGAGAAATCGATGTCTTACTCCATAACTTTGAGGGAACCATAGCCTGACAAAAGGTTCGGTCCAATTTGGACGCCCATTTAGGAGGTGCCAAACAGACCCCATCATTGATTTGAGATCTTGATAAGGTGAATACCCAGTCTATTCAATGCTAGGCATAATGAGTATAAGGACCTCAAAAAAATCTCTTTTCGTCATATGAACTTCAAGGTGTATGAAGTTTCATATTTGATTTTTGAACGATAGAGACTTCATTTAACTTAGGTTGATCTAGGCCAGAGACAGACCTACGTCAAGATAACCCCACCCTTGAAACACTTTGGTAATGCTCCCAAATAATGAATCAGAGCACATGGAGCCATTTCCTTATCTTTTTTTCTGTCAAGAAAAAAAATGGCAGACTAACTGATATTTATGTCAGTTAATGAAAGAGCCCAATGCAAAAAAAATGCATGTTGGGTCTTTGAAACAGTTCAGATCATTTTAATAATAATAAGTTTGATCTGTTTTACCGAGAAGGTCTACGGTTCGAGTCCGTATAGCCCTATAAAAATGTAAAAATGAAGCAAAAAAAATTGTATAATTTTCATTTCTTCATTATTATTTATTGCTTGTAACTAAGTTAAATCCAATTATTCCTATAAGTTTATTCACGGCAATCGTTTAAGCAGATGAAAGAAAAAACGCATATCAATGGATCCAATCGATATTGATTTTTTCAATTGCAGATAAACAAACCAACCTTTCGTCATTAATCTTCGGAGGCGAATTACATATTCATATCCACAATAAAAGAATTAGTGAGACTCCCTTTCTTTTGATATCCCCAATCTTATTGAGTTTTGGAAGTCAAATCATTTCACGGGCCTGGTGAAATGAAAAACTACGAAGAGGAATTCACATGGATTTAGGAAGGGCCTGCTGTATTTGTGTCCAAGCTAAAGTTTTTTGAAAAACGAATATCTTTGGTCACTTTCATTGTCAAATAGGCTTTTCTTTCGTATACCTTACTTACCTCGACCTAGCGAAGCACAACACAAAAAGGGTAGTCTTCTTTTTCTGTATTCAACCAAGAAAAACCCCTCCACCTGGATTCGAATCCTGATACTATTATTAAATAATAATAATAAAAGGAATATACCAACACAAGATCTTCTAAATCTTGAGATGGAAATTCCTACACATTCTCTTCTATTTGATTACTTGTTCTATTCTAAATCACTACGAAAAAATAAAATGAAAATAAAGACCTCCTGATTCTATTTATAGAAAAAAATAGAAATCTTTAAAGAACTTCTAATTAAAGAAGAAATAA